TTCTATTGAATTGAAAAATCTTGTATTGTATATCAATCGAAGTATGTATTTATCAAAATATATATATCATGGGTACAATTCAGTACCCCATATTTTTCTATCAAAGAGGATACTTTTCGATCAAAGGAAACAGAAGAAGCTCTTTTGAGCTCTTAATGTTTTGTACTTTTCATTATTTGCCATGCCAATTGGTGTTCCAGAAATAGAGCTTGATGAGTATTTTCCGTTCATGCTAGAAGACGAAGAAGAAGAAGACAACTGGGTTGACATATAGTGCGACTTGTCAGATATATTGGGTCTTATGGGATTTACCCGTTCTCTCCCCCGATCGGGATATCCTCTCTTTCACCTAAGAAAGATTGAGTAAATCATCAAAAAGATTGGAGCGTGAAGTGTAATAAAGTGCAAAAAGATCTAATCTAGGCTTTGGAGGTATTCAGATTAATATTATCATATCAATTAGAATAATTTATGGTTGGTTTGTTTGAATTCATTAAAGGTTGGCTTGTTTGAATCAATAAAATGAAGTATCCAGGCTCCGTTTAGAAAAACTTAATTAGTACTGGATCTTGGATTTCTACTTGTATCCTATTTCGAAAATTTTTGAAACGAAAAAAAAAAAAGAACTAAATTGAAAATTGAAAGAATTTCAAATCGCCAATCATAATTATTATGCCAATCATAATTATTATTAATTAAATAATATAATGACAATGAGTACGTCAAATATTTGGCGAGGGGTGTGAAATAAATTCAAAAAAAAAAATAAAATGAAGTTGTGACAAAAAAATCAAGTATTGGATTGGAGTGGAACCATTTGCTCTATATGTGCAAATCCAAATCGGGCGGCGGATTCTTACTCGGAGTAGAGCACAAACCTAAAAGAATTGAAGAACCCCATTCAGGAACAAGAATAAGGGCATCGCCATTTGAATTGGATCTCGATGAAAGAATACATCAACAAGAAGTTAGTTTGATAAGTTTAATGAATTTTTTTTTCGAATTAAACGAGTTAAAATGCATCTTTCTTGAAAAATGGAAGAAAGGACTGCAATCTACACATTGATTCTCAGCGATTGATTTTTTTTGAACCGTATGCCTCAAAAGGTGCATGTGCGCTTCCTAAGGACTAGAATTTTGTCCTAATCCATTTACTTTATAACGACAGAGTCCTGTTTTTATTTGACGAAATTGATAGGGAGAACACGAATGACCTTATCGGTCTTTTTCTAGATCTCAATCAAGAGGAAGATATCTACCACGACTTTTCCCTTCTTATAAACTCTTCCGGGGGATCGTTAGGTTTTGGTCTGAGTATTTATAATACTATGCAATGCGTGGAACCAGGTGTACAAACAATATGCGTCGGACTGGCCGCTTCAATGGCAACTTTTATCCTGGCCGGAGGAACCCGTTCCAAACGTTGCGCATTCCCTCACGCTGGGCGCCAATGGTTTGATTATAATTATATTATTATTACATTATTACTATAACTATTACATTATTTTTGATTTGAAATTGAAAGAAATAAAGGAAAACTATGTCTTCGCCATATTAAATATGAATATTAAGTATTAAGTAATAATAGCATGGCATGTCGAATTCGATAGAAGTCAATTAGAGGATTAAATATTATCCATTAAAAAAGGTTATCTATCGAGGGAGTAGTATGAGAAAACGAAAGGTTATTTCTGATTTTATTTGATTATCCATTTCGGAAGCCGATTTCCGCGTCGCAAACGCTTTTTTTTATGTTATGAAAGAGGATAAAGAAACAATGAAACTTTGGGATTGCTAAATCATCGATGAAATCATGAAATAAAGCAACGGAGCCACCATAGTATTTTTTTTAACTCCTAATACCCCAAACCAAGAAGGGTGGTTTTTACCGATCTAAGTCGGATATGGTCTCTTTTGTTCTTATGTAAAAGGTCCAAATTCTCTTGCGGAGCCGTATGCAATATGCAAAAAATGCCTGTACGGTTCTTCAATTCTATTTTTTTTCTTATTCTTTTTTATTCTTGTCACCTTATTATGCGAGATAAAGGAAACTTTGATTATCTTATATCATCAGGGTAATGATGCACGAACCGCGTGGTAATTTTGCGAAGAACTACCCAGTTAGAGTTGTCCGTGAAGTGCGCGAACTATCCGTGCTTTGGAAAAGCGTTATGCAAATTTTTGCACAAAAAACAGGCCAACCTTTCAAGATCATAGCCGAAGACCTGCAAAGGGATTTTTTTCTATCAGCAACAGAAGCCAAAACTCATGGAATTATTGATTTGATTATATAGAAAGGTGGGATTCTTGATCTTATAGGAGTTACATAAAAAATAACAGGAATTTCATACAAATCGTGGTTGGGGTTGGGGTTTCATATTTTATTCTATTCAAATTAATAGATTAATAGAATGTTAATATAGAAAAAATTCCAAATCCTCTGAATAATCAGCTGGTTAGGAGCGGCCTAAACCAACATATTATGCATATGATGAATCGTGCCAACCGTTAAACAACTTATTAGAAAGGCAAGACAGCCAATCAGAAATGCCTCCAAAACCCCCGCTCTTAGAGGATGTCCTCAGCGCCGAGGAATATGTACTCGGTTGTATGTGCGACTCGTTCGGATTGTGGATTGGAATAAAAGAAAGGAAACGAATTTTCCACTATTCACGATCAATACCGATGAATAGGATAGAATGGGAGAAACCCCTTCACTATCTAATATCTAAAACACTATCTAAAAAAAAAGATCTATCATATCCTTCTATTGTGTATCAAATTTATGGTTTCTATTAGTGAAAATTCAATCATCTCAATTTGAAAATCAAAATGTGAAAGAATTCCCCATTGGTAGCAAATGATTAGCCGTTAAGCAGGGGAAATCTTATTAAAAAAAAGGAAAAGGCCGAAAATTTATGCCTCTACTCTTGCAAGAACGGACTAACAGGGTCAGCTAATCAGCAAATCTTCATAATTTAATACCGTTACTGTATAGATAGATCTCGTTGTGAAAGACCTATTACTGGATAATTTCTGGGTAGAGCCAAAAAAGCGTGAACTGTACAAGTTAACAATAGCATCGATTAAATGATTATTAAAGGAAAGGAGAAGGCTCCGGTGTATAGGGAAGACCTCACCGTTTAAGAAATAACCATAGAAACGAAGGAACCCACTATTTCTTTATCCATTTCTATTTACTACTTATTTCTATTTACGACTTATTGTTATTTTTTATATTAAGTTTTTGTTTGATACTAAGTATCAATACAATTTCTTATTTCGAGGTGAAATGTCTAAAAAAAAAAAAAAAAAAGAAAAAACAATCGTGGCTAGGAAGGTTAGAGTAGCAAAAGCTGTTGGAATTCTTATTTTATACATTGGAAGAATCTTTTTTTTATTCTAGAAAAGTGGAAGGGAATAAAATAATTGAAAAAAAAAAAAGAACTCAATTAGTTATTCATAAAAATTTCGTTTATTCAATGACCCGGATTAGCCGAGGATATATAGCTCACAAGTGTAGAACAAAAATGCGTTTTTTCACATCAGGTTTTCGCGGAACTCATTCAAAACTTACTCGAACTATTATTCAACAAAAAACAATTATTCAACAAAAAATGAGAGCTTTCGCCTCGGCCCATCGGGATAGAGATAGACAAAAAAGAAATTTTGGCCGTTTGTGGATCACTCGTATAAATGAAGAAATTCGAGAAAATACGGGATTCTATAGTTAGGGTAGATTAAGAAACAACTGTCCTCTGTACAGCTTGTTTCTTAATCGTAAAATTCTTGCACAACTAGCTATATTAAATAGGAATTGTCTTTCTGTCATTTCTAATGACATCTTAAAATAAAATTATGATGATAATATGATCAAAAACATTCAATAAAAAAAGAGTTTTCTTCTTCCCTAATTGGTTTTTTTATACGCCACGACAAATAAATCTGGATTCTCGGATTTTTCGAACAAAACCTCAATTGCCGTTTGATTGGTCTTTTTCATTTCTATCTGTTTGATTTCTAATAAATGGACCTTTTTGATTCCGTTGATCTTTTTGATTCCGTTGATCTTTTTGATTCCGTTGATCTTTTGATTGGTTTTTTTTCTTTTTGACTTTAAGATCGGTAGCCCTATGGGCCCATTTGCCTTTTTGAGATCTTTTTGTATTTTCATTATTAACAAAGGGTAATAAAGCTAAAATACGAGCTCGTTTTATAGCAAGAGTAATTAATCGTTGTTGTTTTAAAGTCAATCTATTCACCCGTCTAGATAATATTTTTCCTTGTTTACTAATAAATCGGTTAAGGAAATTTAGATTTTTAAAATCTAAATCAATTCTTTTGTCAATTCTTTTGATCGGAGGCAAACGCCTACGATCAGACTGCTTGGGCTTAAAAGACCGCTTGGGCTTAAGAAAAAGTCGGTTGGATTTCTCCATGGTTTGTCTCTCCTTTATTTTATTTCAAAAATATTTTATTTCGAAAATTCGATTTCGTTCGACCAGATCGGCTAATGAGAATTATTTCTAATTAAGAAATCGAATTTTGCTTGTTTCTATATTTATATTTAAATATATATTAATATATGATATATATATATATATATTATTTCATTTTTCTTGTCCTTTTTTATTTGTAAAGGTGACATGCAGATAATCGATTCTATCTATTTCTGTATCTCTGCATGAATTGTATGTTTGTAACAATAGGGACAGAATTTTCTCAATTCCAATCGACTGGGCGTATTGTGTCGATTCTTTTGAGTAATATATCTGGAAATGCCCCTAGATTTCTTATTAACACTATTTCTAAGACAACTGTTACATTCCAAAATAACCCGTACTCGGGCATCTTTATCCTTTTTCATGAATCTCCTTTTGGTTTTTTTATTCACTCAACTCTTTGATTTTCCAATCCGAAACGACGAAGAAAGGAACGAAAAAAATAGAAGTTGCTAACTCGAAATCAAATTATGAAAGATTTTGTTGCAACCAATATAGTTAAAATAGGTGCTACAATGATCTTCAATTAGATTCTATTAAGTATATCTAAGTGAATCAAAGTAAAATGCAGGGAGTGTACAACGTCCATGTCTAATTTACATTAGAAGTTTCGATTCAAATTGCAGTATAATATTTGCATTTTTGTTAAACATCTTGTATGATACTGTTGCCCCAAACCGCATTTGCACTTCTGTTCTCTTAATTAAATTGAAGGTAATTTATTTTAAGCCCGCCCCCAAGTTACGAGGTTCGCTGAGGGGATAATTTTCTTTTATTCTTTTTCTTTTCAAACTTATTTGAATAAAACAAAGAGGGGAGGTAGTATTCACAGATATTTCATTGTATCTCTAATCTTCCTCACCCCCCGTGTTAAGAACTAGAATGAAAAAAAGGGAAATGTCAACGCATCCGGGAAAAAACGATTGATCTCTATTAATAAACCCGCTAAAGAACTGAACCATAGGGTACTTATTACTGGCGCCACGGATAGATATGTTTTTAGATTTCGCATTTTAAAACCCCCTTCTTTATTGGAATTGTAATAAAGAATTTTTATTATTAATACATAATGATAATACATATATGATTCGGTTTATATGTGATTTTATATGTGATTAAGGGCCACTTTTATTTGTTTTGTACGCGAAACTCCTAATTCAATTAAGGATTTGATAGATAAGATTTTTCTTTTCTTTTTTATTAATTAAAAAAATAAAATACACCCCTTTCCGCCCAAGCATTTGCCAAATTTATGGCGAGTTTTCAATTTGATTTTTCACATGTCTATAAGTTCATTATTATTATATATTATATGATATGAGATGCAGAAATGACAAGATAAGTTGGGTATCTCAATCAATAAAGAAAATGAAATACGTATATAGAAAACAATTCGGAGATTCTCTACAATGACATTGTAGGCCAATTGAAAGGGATGTAGCGCAGCTTGGTAGCGCGTTTGTTTTGGGTACAAAATGTCGCGGGTTCAAATCCTGTCATCCCTACCTATTATTTTTGTTTCGCTTCTGAGTAATAACAAAGGTTCAATTGAAATCAATTAAAATTGGACATACCTAATCTTTAATTTATATCATATCTTATTATATCATATCAAATATGATAATATTGATAACTGATAATATTGATAACATAGGCATTGAAGACGTGGTGGAGTTAAAAACAAAGAATATTTTTCCTTACAGTCTTCTTTTTTGTGATAAGAAAAGCGCTCTTAGTTCAGTTTGGTAGAACGTGGGTCTCCAAAACCCAATGTCGTAGGTTCAAATCCTACAGAGCGTGATTCTGTTATTGTTTTGTTAAGTCAAAAATTTTTCGGAAAAAAGAAAACAGCAATCTGAATTTGACCTCCTACTTTCTTTAATCCACAGGAGGTCAAATTAACAAGGTGTTAATTAATCAAAGGTCCAACTGATCACCACGTCTGTATTGTAAATAGGCAGTTACAAATAATCCAGCCAAAGTAATAGAAATTAGACCTAAGACGATTCCAAATAGAAAAACTTCAATCATTTGAATTTGTTTGAAAAGAAAAAAAAAAGAGAGGTAATATCTATCCTTAAATATTAATCCATATTGCCCAAAAATCTCAATAACCAAGAGTTCGAAATTGACACGTTAATGAACTAAAGAATAGATGGAATACTGCAATTTTTTTTATTTCAAATAAATCGTATTTTGCTCAGACCAATAAATAGACCTGAGGTTATAGTTAAAGTTGCTAGTAGAAAACCGAAATAACTAGTTATAGTAGGCATGAAAGAGCTAAATAAACTATTTTCTTTTTTTATACATATGCTTGTAAAGCACTTGCCTAAGTTCAATTTTTTTTAAAGATACGAAGATAAGCAAAAATACCAATTGAAGGAAGAAGTCCGATTTTTTCATTTATCAATCATTATCATCATAGATTAGAAACGACATTAACAAAAATAGAGTGATATAGATACAAAAAGAAATCCATTTATCATCTAGGACATCCACCTAACCTCTCATGATTCCGAATCAAACGGATTCCTTGAACAACTCTTTAATTCTTGAGAAATAAAAGAAAAAACGGAATTTCGACTAATTTTTTAAATAAAAATCTTTGTATTGTAGTTTAATTAAGTGTCAAGTCAAGAAAGGCCTTTTGGATCGAATAAAAGAATAAATACGTGCATCACGAATATTGATTATTAGAATTATTTTTTCGTTGTTCTTGCGAATACTCTCTACTATCGGTACTTGTTACTGGACGACTAAGCAATTCTTAAAAAAAAATGAAAAAAGGGATTTCAAAAAGCTCTTCTTCTACAACCGCAAAAGAGAGATTTTGAGATTTCCCATCTAATTGAATTGTGAATTGCGAAAATAGGCCAATCCCCTTCATAAAATCCTTACTATTTTTAAATTATTAAAAAGCAACCTATCGAATTCAGAGTTTAACTAATCTATGATACACGGTTCCACAGCGACAAGAAAAGAGGAAATAAATTAT